TTTTTCCATAGAAATGTGTTCGCTCAAGAAAAGCTCCAGAAGATGTTAATCGTAAATAAGAAGATTGTTTACGAAGAAAAACTAATACAAATTCGCATTCAGATACATAAGAATTATATAGGAACCGAAATAGTCTTTTATTTTCTTTTGAAAAAAAAAAAATAGAATTATTCGGAGTAATAAGACTATTCCAATTATGATATTCGTGAAGAAAGAATCGCAATAAATGTAAAGAAGGAACATCTTGGATCCAGCATTGAAGGATTTGAACCAAGATTTTCAGATGGATGGGATAAGGTATTAGTATATCTGACACATAATTTAAATGCGATAATTTGTCCTCCAAAAAGGGAAATATTGAATGAATAGATCGTAAATTCAAATTCTGAGATTTTGGTATTTTTTTTTCTTCGAGGGAAGATACTAATCGCAGCAAGAATGGAATTTCCACAATGACTGCAAAACCTTCCAATATCATCTGAGAATAAAAATGAAAATAAAAATAATTGTTGTGCCCAACGAATCGATTTTGGTTAGAATCGTTAACCGAATAAATCAAATAATTCTGTTGATACATTCGAATAATTGAACGTTTCACAAGTACTGAACTAGATTTATTGTCATAACCAAAAATTTCCGTGGATTCGTAAAAAATCGAACCATTTAAACCACGATCATGAGCAAATGTGTAAATATACTCCTTAAAGAGAAGCGGATATAGAAAGTGTTGTTGCCGAGATCTATCTTTTTCTAAATATCCTTGTAATTCTTCCATTTACATTTCTACTTGAACCAGAGGCTGGACCCATTTCATTTTTGGGGTTATCAAATGATACATAGTGCAATATGGTCAGAACAGGGTATATATTATGTATATAATTACAGTAAGAAAAAAATATATATCCCACAAACAAAGGAAACAGGGGAGTCCAATCAACAGATCTTTTTCCTCTCCTTTTCTATCCAATTGGTTTATGTTCGTTATAATTACAAGAGGGTAAAAAATCCTTTATTTTTGCAACTCGATCGCTCTTTTGACTTTGGAATAAATTCTCTTTATCAGTATACTGTTTCTTCTACACATCCGTCTCCAATCCATAATAAAGAATAATTAGGATTCATTAAAAAAAAAAAAGAAAGAAAATCAATGGTCCACTCACAAAAGAACCCACCCTTTCCCGCATCAGGCACTAATCTATCTTTAACGTCTAATTAGATCGGGTAATCATTCAAATTAAGAACAAAAGCTCGTTGCTTTTTATTTCACCAGAATTAGAGCCATAGGGCTCTATCCATTTATTCACTAGACTCAACTGTAAATGTGAATTTTTTTTTTCACTTCCAAAAAGAAAAAAAAAATTTGTAACGATCCGGTAAGGATAAACTCAAAGTTCTACTTTAATTAAATAATAAATTAAATAATTAAATAATAAAAATAATAATAATATTTTATTACGACATGCTGTTTTTTCCATTCATTACCTTTGAGGATCAGTCGTGGTCTTATAGACTCTACCAATAGTCTGGACGAATCTGTTGCTTCATCCAAATGTGTAAAAGATCATAGTCGCACTTAAAAGCCGAGTACTCTACCGTTGAGTTAGCAACCCGAAAAAAATAAATAGGATATGTAAATACGGTCAAAATAAAAAAATCAATTGAATTGCACTGCACGACCCCGTCAAAACATTGAACTAGAACAAATCGAAAAGAAAGATTTGTTGATCAATTAAAAACACCAAAATACCAAAATAGACAGATCGGATTAAACAACAACAGATTCCCAATAGAGATATCAAAATTGTGACAAACCACCATTTTCTTTATCAATTTTCTTTTCTTTTTCGTTAAGAAAATACATCTTGTATGCCAGTAAATCCGGCAGGGCAAACCCATCATTTGACTAAAGTGAAGGAAAGAAAAAACCAATATGGGGTGGAGATAAACGGATCTATTTATCTACGATCGAATTATATTTCTTCGATGCACCATTGTCAATATGAATCCAATGTTAAGAAAACAAATTTAAGTAAATCAAATAAGGACTTGTGTTGGATTGGCACAACATAAACATAAATAAAAAATTTGGATGAAAAAAATACGAAAGAGGTAAAGTAAAGAAAAAATCTCGGGTTTATTCAATCAATAGAGGTACAATAAGCAAGATTAACTCCTTGTTTGTTGGTGGATTCCCGCAACAAACAAAACAAGAAAAAAAGTAAATTAAGTATGAATACAGCAAGAAAAAGGCAAATTGTGTGTAAATAATTACACAAAGATAGATACTAGTTACCCCCCCCCCCTTTTTTTTTTTATTTATTAATTTTGTTTTTTTCCTTTAATTAACTCGAATCGAAGTTCTTTCTTGAAATAATTCTGCCTTCCTTAAAATATCACAAACAGTTCCCGTAGGTTGAGCACCTTTTTCAAGGAAATATAGAATAACAGGAACATTTAAATAAGTTTGATTCTTTATCGGATCGTAAAAACCTACTTTTCTAAGATCTCTTCCTTCTCTTCGGGATCGAACATCAATTGCAACGATTCGGTAGATGGCTCATTGGAATAGATGTAAATAAACAATGCCCCCCCTAGAAACGTATGGGAGGTTTTCTCCTCATACGGCTCGAGAAAAAAGGATTCTAAATTTCTGTATATGTATATAATGGCAAATGGATCCATAAAATCATGAATTAGACTATGATTTGAGTCGTTTTTTTATTCTTCCTTACAGAAAAAAAGAAATCTCATTCGTACTCATAACTCAAGTTGGGTAATTCTGACAGAGTTCGAAGGGAAACCCTTAGACATTTATTGAGCCGTCTCTAACCTCTTTCGTTTGTCTCATCTCAAATCTATTTTTATTCCTCATTCTGATTCAATTGTTGAGACAATTGAAAATAGTGTTTACTTGTTCCGGAATCCTTTATCTTTGCTTTGTGAAATCATTGGGTTTAGACATTACTTCGGTGATCCTTACTCCTTTCAAAAGAGCAGCAACATACCTTTTTGTTTTTTGTTATTTTTTTCTATACTATAGAAATAGAATATGAACGGTGGATTCCCTTGTGATACACTTTTGATCGAAATAGTTTTACCAATTCTGAAAAATTTGACTTTTTTTTTTTTTCAAACTTCTTTGATTTTTCGATTTTTTTAACCTTTCGATTTATATATTGAGGATATACTTACAAAGTTGGTCTAACTTATTGATAGTTACTAACCCTAGATTCTTCCCCCTGATAAACGAATCAATCCTTTCTGCTCGAGCTCCATCATGTACTATTTACTTACAACCTAACACAAATTAGGTTCCTAACAGAGCAGAACAAACTATGTCGAGCTAAGAACATCTTCATTCCTATAGAAAATGGTGGATGTAAGAATCCACAGCCGATCATGTCCTTCAAGTCGCACGTTGCTTTCTACCACATCGTTTCAAACGAAGTTTTACCATAACATTCCTCTAATTTTATTTCAAACCGGTATGTAATTGATTCAATATGGAATCATGAATAGTCATTGGCTCAACCGGTGTGTGTATACCGGTATATAATAGTACATACTTTCTATCTATCTATGGATAGATAAGTATTTATCCGGGGAAGGCTCGGCAAGGATCCAATTTATTTAACTCTATATTCTATCATATGAATGAAACATATTTCTAAAAAAGACGAATAAATAAGTTTGCTTAAGACTTATTTACATCTTAAAAAGATTGTTCGGGACGATCAATCATGAAGGATCCATTTTTCTCGAACAAATAAACTATAAACCTCAAAAGAAGAACCTTTAATATTAATAGATTTGCAATCCCGGAACAAAATCAATTATTAATAAAACTTTTTAATTTTATACAATACAGATTTTGTTTTACTTCAGGTTCAAGAATTTTTCTTTTCCATCAATTTCATAAAGTCAAGTAGATGCAATATACGAATTTCCCCCCAATCGCTATACATTACATTGATTTACAATTATTCATTTGAACCGGATAAGATATAAGATGAACCAGATAAAATACAAAAAAATGGGGTCCAGATCAATTCGTTTTTACTATTTTTTTCCCACACCAGCTTTAGAAGTTTTAAGACCAGTGATGAAATTAGTACCAAAAACTCCCTACTCTTTAGTCTCCACATAGACTGTGGAATTGGGATACCCCATTTATTTACTTTAGGCTTTTTACCCTTGGTAAGGGAATAAAGAGGCCTTTCTTTCATTCACATTTCGATTCAGAATGCTTCATGTGAGAATTGACATTTCATAGATATGGGACATAAAGTTTCCATAAGTAACTAACTTTAAAATGAATATTGAGTAGTACGAACATATCCTGAATGTGAATGATAAACCCAGAATATCTTTTTTTTTGAATTCAAAAAAAAGATATTTATTTCCACCCACATTTGACACTTGATTACGTTTGTGAGAAACCAAATGAAAGAAAAAATATGATTCTAAGAATCATTCTTAGAATTCAGAACAATCTTTTGTTCTCGTTAACAATTTTATGTTTCATGTGGGATACGATGTGATCCCATCTTTCGTTTCTGATGGAAACGATCTGGGACGGAAGGATTCGAACCTCCGAGTAACGGGACCAAAACCCGCTGCCTTACCGCTTGGCCACGCCCCATTTCGAATTTCTATTCGACACTAATAAACATTAATATTGGTATTGGTTATTCGTCAATTCCAACCCAATAAATAAATACATTGGGGATATATTGTTGCTAGGATTCAACACATGTAGATATAGAATCAAAAAAATTCATTGATCATTACAGGGAATTCAGTTAAGATATTGTATGAAAATGGAATTCCTTGTATTCTCATTTGAGAATGGAAGGAAAGATTTTTATTTGGGAGAGTTCGAAAAAAAAAAAAGAAAGATTTTTTGACTTGTCTTTTTTTTCCCTTATAAAAAAAAAACTCAATCAGAATAAAATTATCTAATCTACAAGAACGAAATTTTGTTATGCTTAATATCTTTAGTTTAATCTGCATCTGTCTTAATTCTGTCTTTTATTCGAGTAGTTTTTTCTTCGCCAAATTGCCCGAAGCTTATGCCTTTTTAAATCCAATCGTAGATGTTATGCCTGTCATACCTGTACTTTTTTTTCTCTTAGCCTTTGTTTGGCAAGCTGCTGTAAGTTTTCGATGATTTAATACTCTGCTAAATTCATGATTTATTCGATAAATCAAAATTCGAAAAATTGATAAGACCAGATAAGTCTTACATTATGAACCCTCGATTCAAAAATCGAAATTCTTGTATATTGAATAACCGCGGCGATGAATTTTGATCAACTTATTTCCTCGTTCTGACCTTACAGTGAGCAAAGACTTTATTAGGTTGCCTACAATACCTAATTATTCATATGACAAGAAATTTTTGATAACGAAGGAATCAAAATCTTATTCCAAAGAAATTCGTGAAAATGACTTTCTTTTCAAAAAACACTTCATTTTTTTGGGGGTGTCATGTCAAAACAAAATAGTGTATGTGGTAAAGTAAAAAATAAGTAACCTATTCCCTTTTTCAAAAAAAAAGATCTTATCTTGGAGATTGTGTAATGCTTACTCTCAAATTATTCGTTTATACAGTAGTGATATTCTTTGTTTCTCTCTTCATCTTCGGATTTTTATCTAATGATCCAGGGCGTAATCCTGGACGTGAGGAATAAAAAAAAGATATTTTTCGTTTTTCCTGCTTTTTCTAAATTTTTTTTCTTATGATTTTATCTATTCCATACATTTACCTATGATAAAATCAAGGGATCGAAATTCCTTCGAATTCGAAAGTCTCAAGTAATAAGAAGAAGCGGAGAGAGAGGGATTCGAACCCTCGGTACGAATAACTCGTACGTACAACGGATTAGCAATCCGCCGCTTTAGTCCACTCAGCCATCTCTCCCCATTCCCATCTCCGTTTAAAAATGGAAAATTTTTTATGTGATGTGACACGTGAAGTAAAGATTGATAAAAACCTTCGTTTTACTTTTTTATTTATCTATTTTTTTTTTATATATATTTATATTCTATTAAATTATATTCTTTATTTTTTATAAATATATATATGTATTTATTTATAAATACATTTTTTTAATAAATAATATATTTATTTATAATATTATTTATAATAAAAAAAAAAAAGATATATAAAATAAAGATATATAAAAATATAAAATAAAGATATATAAAATATTATTACAATTATATAACATATATAAATAAACATTATAATATAACTTATAAGTTATTTTATTATAAACTTATAAAGATATATAAAAAGAACAATAAAGCAATATATATCTATATACAATATATATCTATATATAGGATAAAAAATATATATATATATATAAGAAGAAATTTGATCAGGAATTCAATTTAGATAATGATTCGAAACGGATATCCACAATAGAAAAATACCCTACTTCTTTTATTTTGTACGAAAGGTTTATTCCCCCGGCTTGGTTTAAGTACTGGCCGGGCCAGGCCAGTATTTCCATAGATAAAATGATTTAATAATGATTTGATATCAATCAAAAATACTTGTTGAAGTGTCATTTCTTAATATTAATACTTAATAATATATTAATACTTAATCTTAATAATATTACTTAATAATATTATTAATATTATTACTTAATATTATTAATATTCATTTAATATTTTTAATATTATTAATATTAAATGAATATATTTTTTTTTTTTATTTTCTTTTTATCAATTTATTACTTACTGGAAAAAGAAACCGGAATAATAAATATATAAATATATATATATATATATATGTATGTATGTACATATATATGTACATATATTAAACAATAAAAAGTATTAAAATGAAAAATAAAAAAAAAATATCAAATATTAAACACACATATTTATAAACGTAGTTATAATATAATATAACTCATTTATTTGTTCAAGAGACAAGCTTTATTTGAACAATTGAGATCCAATTGACCCGAATTCTTAATTCATAAGTAAGATCTGGCAGTTGAAAGAGAAGTTGAAAAAAAAAGAAACCATGTATGCAGATTTCATCCTTTCTATGATCCAGCTTCAATGATTCTTTCAGACCGGGACTGTCAGTAATGACTTCGTATCAAACGAAAAGAAAAGTATAATATAACTATAACTTTTTTTATGTTATTTAAGTAAGCTTTCTGCTCTTCGCCTATTTAAGTCCCCGGCGGGACGAAGCGTCAACGCTAAAATTTTCATGATTCTGATGCTATCTTGATTGCGCCTCACTCTTTTGTTCGACAAATGGTCCATTCATATACAATAATAAATATGTAGCGGGTATAGTTTAGTGGTAAAAGTGTGATTCGTTCTATCAAAAACTTAAATAGTTAAGGGGTCTTTCAGTTTTTTTCATATTCCGATCAAAAACTTTATTTCTTAAAAAGGTTTAATCCTTTACCTCTCAATAGTATATTTGAGGAAGAATATACATTCTCACGATTTGTATCCAAAGGC